ATATACATACTAATTAAATAAATACAATTTTATTAAATAATAAAAATAAAATTACTATTTTAAATTAACAAAATTAATATAAATAATTTAATAAATTAATTAAAATAAAAATTATTTTTACAATAAAAAAAAAAAAAAAAAAAATTAAAATGAAATTTATATTGATATAAATAATTAATGAATTGCCTGAATAAAGGATTACTTTGATAGAGTAAATTATATAATTATAATTATATTCATTATATTTAATAGAATTAAACTATTTCTAAAAGAATCAAAATCTTTTGTGCATCATACACTAAAATATAAAAAGATAAGCTAATTAAGCTCTTGGGTTCATACCCCATTTATAAAGGTAAAATCCTTTTCTTTTTAATTAATTTTATTAAATTATTATTTTTATCAATATTAATCTTTAGATCTTTAATTTCAATTTCTTCAAACTCTTGATTTAGAATATGAATTGGATTAGAAATTAATTTAATATCTTTTATCCCCCTAATAACAGATAATAAATTAATATCTTCTGAATCATCAATTAAATATTTCTTAATTCAAACATTAAGATCATTAATTTTATTATTTTCTTTTATTTTATTATTATTTTATTATGAAGAAATTTATAAAATTTTAATATTAATTTCTTTACTTTTAAAAATAGGAGCTGCTCCTTTTCATCTTTGATTTCCTTCTGTTATAGAAGGATTATCATGAATAAATTCATTTATTTTAATAACTTGACAAAAATTAACTCCTATAATTTTAACTTCTTATATTTTTAATTATAATTTTTTAATTTATTTTATTATTCTATCTTCAATTATTAGAAGATTAATAGGAATTAATCAAAATTCTTTACGAAAATTCTTAGCTTTTTCTTCAATTAATCATTTATCATGAATAATTTCTTCAATATATATTAGAAATTTAATAATATTTATATATTTTATTATATATTCATTAATAACTTTTTCTATTATTTCATATTTTAATATATTTAATATATCATATGTTAATCAATTATATTCATCTTTTTTTTTTAATAAATATTTTAAATTTTTTATTATTTTTAATTTTTTTTCATATGGAGGTCTTCCTCCATTTTTAGGATTTTTTCCTAAATGACTAATTATTCAAAATCTTTGTAATTTAAATATATTTTTTCTATTATTTATTCTAATTTTTAGATCTCTAATTTATTTATATTTATATATTCAATTAAGTTTTAATATAATTCTTTTCAATTTTATTGAAAATAATTGAATTATCTATAAATATATTAATTATAATAATTTTTTATTTTTATTAATTAGATCTTTATTAAATTTATGAATAATTTTTTTATTTCCATCTATATATTTTTTTCTTTAAGGCTTTAAGTTAAATAAACTAATAGCCTTCAAAGCTAAAAATATTAGAATAATCTTTTAAGCCTTAGTAAAATTACACCTTTAGAATTGCAGTCTAATATCATAAATTGACTATAAAGCCTTGATTAAAAAGATTTTTCTTATTCATAGATTTACAGTCTATTGCTTTTATTTCAGCCATTTAATCGCAACAATGGCTATATTCAACTAATCATAAAGATATTGGAACATTATATTTTATTTTTGGAATTTGATCAGGTTTAATTGGAACATCAATAAGTTTAATTATTCGTATAGAATTAAGTCATCCTGGAATATTAATTGGAAATGATCAAATTTATAATTCAATTGTTACAGCTCATGCTTTTTTAATAATTTTTTTTATAGTTATACCAATTATAATTGGAGGATTTGGAAATTGACTAATTCCATTAATATTAGGTGCTCCAGATATAGCATTTCCTCGAATAAATAATATAAGATTTTGACTACTTCCTCCATCATTATCTTTTCTTATTATTAGATCTCTTACTGATAATGGAGCAGGAACAGGATGAACAGTTTATCCTCCATTATCTTCAAATTTATCTCATATAGGTCAATCTGTAGATTTAGCAATTTTTTCCCTTCATTTAGCAGGTATTTCTTCAACATTAGGAGCTATTAATTTTATTTCAACAATTTTTAATATACGTCCAAAAGGAATAAATTTAGATCAAATACCTCTATTTATTTGATCAGTTTTAATTACTGCTTTCTTATTATTATTATCACTTCCTGTATTAGCTGGAGCAATTACTATATTATTAAGAGATCGAAATTTTAATACCTCATTTTTTGATCCTGCAGGTGGAGGAGATCCTATTTTATATCAACATCTTTTTTGATTTTTTGGTCATCCTGAAGTTTATATTCTTATTCTTCCTGGATTTGGAATTATTTCTCATATTATTTGTCAAGAATCTGGAAAAAAAGAAACTTTTGGATCTTTAGGAATAATTTATGCAATATTAGCAATTGGAATTTTAGGGTTTATTGTATGAGCACATCATATATTTACTGTAGGAATAGATGTTGATACACGAGCATATTTCACTTCTGCAACAATAATTATTGCTATTCCAACAGGAATTAAAATTTTTAGTTGATTAGCTACTCTTTATGGATCAATTTTTAAATTTACCCCTACAATCTTATGATCTCTTGGATTTATTTTTTTATTTACAATAGGAGGATTAACAGGAGTAATTTTAGCAAATTCTTCAATTGATATTATTCTTCATGATACATATTATGTTGTTGCTCATTTTCATTATGTATTATCTATAGGAGCTATTTTTACAATTTTAGCTGGATTTATTTATTGATATCCTTTATTTTCTGGATTATCAATAAATTTTAATTTATTAAAAATTCAATTTTTTATAATATTTTTAGGAGTAAATTTAACTTTTTTTCCTCAACATTTCCTAGGACTTATAGGAATACCTCGACGATATTCAGATTTTCCTGATTCATTTTTATTATGAAATATAATTTCATCAACTGGATCAATTATATCTTTTATTAGAATAATATTTTTTATAATAATTATTTTTGAAAGATTTTTAATAAAACGAAAAATTTTATTTTCAAATAAATTAAATTCTTCTATTGAATGATTACAAAATAATCCACCAATAGAACATAGATATCTTGAACTTCCAATATTAACAACTTTCTAATATGACAGATTAATGTAATGAACTTAAACTTCATAAATAAAGACTTTCTTTTGTTAGAATAATGACAACATGATTATCTATAAATTTACAAGATAGAGCTTCTCCTTTAATAGAACAATTAATTTTTTTTCATGACCATACATTAATAATTATTTTAATAATTACAATTTTTATTATTTATATTATAATTAATATATTTATAAATAAATTTATTAATCGATTTTTACTTCATGGACAAATAATTGAATTTATTTGAACATTAATTCCTTCAATTATTCTTTTATTTATTGCTTTACCTTCATTACGATTATTATACTTATTAGACGAAATTTATGAACCATCCTTAACTATTAAATCAATTGGTAATCAATGATATTGAAAATATGAATATTCAGATTTTAAAAATATCGAATTTGATTCTTATATAATTCCTCAATCAGATCTTAATTTAAATGATTTTCGTTTACTAGAAGTTGACAATCGAGTAATTGTTCCTATAAATTCAAAAATTCGAATATTAGTTACATCAATAGATGTAATTCATTCATGAACAATTCCATCATTAGGACTAAAAATTGATGGAACTCCTGGTCGATTAAATCAAATTAATTTTTTAATTAATCGACCAGGATTATTTTTTGGTCAATGTTCTGAAATTTGTGGAGCTAATCATAGTTTTATACCTATTGTAATTGAAAGAATTTCACCAAATTATTTTATTAACTGAATTAAAAATTTTTAATCATTAGATGACTGAAAGCAAGTAATGGTCTCTTAAACCAATTTATAGTAAATTAGCAATTACTTCTAATGAACAATAAAAAATTAGTTAAAATATAACATTAGTTTGTCAAACTAAAATTATTAATATTAATATTTTTTAATTCCTCAAATATTTCCAATAAATTGATTATTTATCTATATTATCTTTATTATAATTTTTTTATTATATATAATTAAAATTTATTTTTCATTTTTTCAAAAAATACCAAATAATATAAAACAAATAAATTTTAAAAATAATAAAATTTACTGAAAATGATAAACTTATTTTCTTCTTTTGATCCATCTTCAATTATTTTTATAATTCAACTTAATTGATTAAGAATTTTTATTGGATTATTTTTAATTCCATCAAATTTTTGAATTTTCCCTTCTCGATATAATTTAATATGAATTAATATAATTTTTTTTTTACATAAAGAAATTAAAATTTTATTAAATAAAAATTTATTTAAAGGATCTTCATTATTATTAATTTCAATTTTTTCAATTATTCTTTTTAATAATTTTATAAGTTTATTTCCATATATTTTTTCTTGTTCAAGTCATATAATTTTTTCAATTTCATTATCTCTTCCTATTTGAATATCTTTAATAATTTTTAGATGAATTAATAATTATAATCACATATTTGCTCATTTAATTCCTGAAAATACTCCATTCATTCTTCTTCCTTTAATAGTTTGTATTGAAACTATTAGAAACATTATTCGTCCATTAACCTTAGCTATTCGATTATCTGCAAATTTAATTGCAGGACATCTTTTATTAACACTTTTAGGAAATATTAGAATATTAATTAATTTCCCATTATTATTAATTTTAATTTTTATTCAATTAATTTTAATATTTTTAGAAATAGCTGTTTCAATTATTCAATCTTATGTTTTTATAATTTTATTAACATTATATTCTAGAGAAATTATTTAATGATAAACCAAAATCATCCTTTTCATTTAGTTAATCCAAGTCCATGACCAATTCTTACTTCATTTAGAATTATATTTATAATAATAAGAATAATTTATTTATGAAAATTTAAAAACTTATCAATTTTATTTTATTTAAGAATTTTAATAATTTTTTGATCTCTTTATCAATGATGACGTGATATAATTCGAGAAAGAACTTTTCAAGGTCATCATACAAAAAAAGTTATACTTAATCTAAAATTAGGAATAATTATATTAATTTTATCTGAAATTATATTTTTTTTATCTTTTTTTTGAACATTCTTTCATAATAGCTTAGCCCCATCAATTGAATTAGGAATAATTTGACCTCCAAAAGGAATTAATCCATTTAATCCTTTTCATATTCCACTATTAAATACAATTATTTTATTAACCTCAGGAATTTCTATTACTTGAACTCATAATAGAATATTAATAAATAATTACTCACAAACTTCACAAAGATTATTTTTTACAATTATATTTGGTATTTATTTTATCTGTCTTCAATTATATGAATATTTTATAGCTCCATTTTCAATTTCTGATTCAGTATTTAGCTCAATTTTTTTTATAGCAACAGGATTTCATGGAATTCATGTAATAATTGGAACATCATTTTTATTAATTTGTCTATTTCGACATATAAAATTTCATTTCTCTAATTATCATCATATTGGATTTGAACTTGCTGCATGATATTGACACTTTGTTGATGTAATTTGATTATTTTTATTTTTATCAATATATTGATGAGGAAATTAATTATTTATATAATATATTTAGTATATTTGACTTCCAATCAAAAAGTTTTTTTATAAAAATATAAATAATTTTTATTATTATAATTATAAGAATTATTTTTTTTTTATTTAGATCTCTTATTATATTAATTTCATTTATTATTTCAATTAAAATAATTATAGATCGAGAAAAATCTTCTCCATTTGAATGTGGATTTGATCCAAAATCTTCCTCACGAATTCCATTTTCTTTACATTTTTTTTTAATTACAGTTATATTTTTAATTTTTGATGTTGAAATTACTCTTATTCTTCCAATAATATTAACATTTTCTTTTTCTAATATAATAAATTGATCAATTTTAACAATTTCTTTTATTTTAATTTTATTAATTGGATTATATCATGAATGAAATTTAGGAATACTTAATTGAATATAGGGTTGAAGTTTTTAACATTTGATTTGCAATCAAAAATTTATTGAATTTAAATTCAATCTACCTTAAATATGAAGTATTATACACTTAGTTTCGACCTAATTTTTGGTAATTTTATTACCCATATTTAATTGAAACCAAATTAGAGGTAAATCACTGTTAATGATTTTATTGAATTTATATTCCAATTAAAGAAATATGATGATCAAGAAAAAGCTTCTAACTTTTATCTTTAAATGGTTAAATTCCATTAATATTTCTATATTTATATAGTTTCATTAAAACTTTATATTTTCATTATAAAATTAGAAATTTATTTCTTATAAATATACTTTTTAAAATTATAAAATGAAATTTATATTGATATAAATTTAATACTAATAATAATTCCAATATTCAAAGATTATTATCACCTTAATATTTTCAATATTATACTCTTTATAAGCTATTTGAATAAAAATATATTATTAAAAAAAAAATAATTATAAATCAAAAATAAAATCTTATTATATAAACTCTAAAATTATTTATATGAAATAACTGAATATTCTTTATTAATTTAATAATATTCATCGAAAATCTTTTTCTTCCATAATATTCTGACCAACCTAAATCAATTATTTTTAAATAAATCTTTCTTATTTTTATAATTTTAAAAACAAATAAATTAACTGAAATATTTGGTAAAAATCATATTATTCTATTAAATATAAAAAACTTATAAATAAATTTATAATTAAAAATAATAATCTTATTAATATAAAATCCAAAAATTCCTCCTAATAAACAAATTAATAATACAATATTCTTTAAATAAATTGGTAAAATTACTACTTCAGGAAAAGGAAAAATTAATCAAATTAATATTCTTCCTATCATTAATCTTAAAAATATTATTAAAATTATTCTAAATCTTATATTTTTTATATTATTAGATAAATTCATAAATGAATAAAATTGAAAATCTATAATTATTAAATAATAAATTAAACGAACTGAATATATTACTGTTATACCTGTTGAAAATAAAACTAATATTATACAAAATATATTAATTTTTATTATTATTATAATTTCTAAAATTAAATCTTTTGAATAAAATCCAGACAAAAAAGGTATTCCACATAAAATTAAATTTCTTAAAATTAAACATGAACATTCTAAAGGTATTAAATTAATTAATCTTCCTATTTTTCGAATATCTTGAATTCTTATTAAATTATGAATAATTACTCCAGCACATAAAAACATTAAAGCTTTAAATAATGCATGAACTAATAAATGAAAAAATGCTAACTCATATTTACCTAATGATAAAATTACTATTATTAATCTTAACTGTCTTAAAGTTGATAAAGCAATAATTTTTTTTAAATCAAATTCATAATTAGCTCCAATTCCAGCTATAAACATTGTAATTCTAGAAATAATTAATAATAAATTTATGATATTTTCATTAAAAAATATAAAATTAAAACGAATTATTAAATAAACTCCTGCAGTTACAAGAGTTGATGAATGAACTAAAGCAGAAACTGGTGTAGGAGCTGCTATTGCTATTGGTAATCATGAAGAAAATGGAATTTGAGCTCTTTTTGTAATTGAAGCTATTAAAATAAAATATATAATAATTTCTATATTATTATTTATAAAAAAATCATTATAAAATATAAAATTTCATGAACCAAAATTTATTATAAAAACAATTGAAAATAATATAAAAATATCTCCAATTCGATTAGATAATACTGTTATTATTCCAGCACTATAAGACTTTACATTTTGAAAATAAATTACTAAACAATAAGAAACAAATCCTAAACCATCTCATCCTAATAAAATTCTTATTAAATTTGGTCTAATAATTAATAAAATTATTGAAAAAACAAATATTAATACTAACATTAAAAAACGATCTTTTCTTTTATCTAAAAATATATAATCAATTCTATAATTAATTACTATAGATGAAATTATTAATACAAAAGAAATAAATATAAATGATATTCAGTCTAATAATAATAAAAATGAAAATTTTATTGTTAAAAAATTATAAAACTGAAATTCTAACATAATTCTAAAATTATTTATTAAAAAAAATATAGAAACATTAAATATAATTAAACTCAATAAAATAAACGAATAAAATCTAAATTTATAAATTCTTATTTTCAATATTTAAAAAGAAATTTCTTAACTTTGATTCCACAAATCAATGTTTTTATTAAACTATTTAAATAATAATATTATTATTTTAAATATCAAAAAATTTAAAGGAATTCAATGTAAAAATATTAAATAATATTCCCGAAATCTTCCAACTCTAAATCTATAAATTCTTATATTATATTTTCCATGTTGTCTATATGAATAAAGATAAATATTATAAACTCCACAAAAAAATGCATAAAAAAATAAATAAATTATTATAAATCAAGATCATATAACTATTCTATTTATTAATATAATTTCTCCTAATAAATTTAAAGAAGGAGGAATTGCTAAATTTATTGAACATATAAAAAATCATCATAATCTTATTTTTGGTATTAAATTAATTAAACCTTTATTAATAAATAATCTTCGTCTTCCTAATCGCTCATAAGAAAAATTTGCTAAACAAAATATTCCAGATGAACATAATCCATGAGCAATTATTAAATTAATTGAACCAATTACCCCATAAAAACTTATTGTTATTAATCCACATAAAACTATTCTTATATGAGCAACTGAAGAATAAGCAATTAAACTTTTTAAATCTACTTGACGAATACAATTAATTCTTATTAAAATTATTCCAATAACTCTAATTCTTATTCAAAAATAATTAAAATAATTATTTAATATAATAAAAAATGAAAGAACTCGAATTAATCCATATCCTCCTAATTTTAATAAAACTCCTGCTAAAATTATTGAACCTGAAATAGGAGCTTCTACATGAGCTTTTGGTAATCATAAATGAACTAAAAACATAGGCATTTTTACTAAAAAAGCTATTAATATTCTTAAATATAATAAATTAGAATTAATATTTATAAATCTTAAAATATAAAAATCTAAAATTTTATATTCATTATAAATAAATAAAATTCCAAATAATATAGGTATTGATATAACTAATGTATAAAATAATAAATATATACCAGCTTGAACTCGCTCAGCCTGATACCCTCACCCCAAAATCAATATTAATGTTGGAACTAATCTACCTTCAAAAAATAAATAAAATTTTATTAATCTTATTCTTAAAAATCTTAATAATAATAATAATAATAATAATAATAAATTAAATAAATATATTATTAAATATTCATTATTTTCATAAATTTTATTTCTAGCTAATAATATTAAAATCAAAATTCAAACTCTTAAATAAATAAATATAAAAGAAATATTATCAATTCTAAATGAATAAGAAAGTATTCTTCTAAATCTATAAATATTTATAGAAATTATTATATAAAATATTAATAACATTAAATAAATAAAAACCATTCAATAATTCTTTTTATTAAAAATTAAAAAAAAACAAAAACCAATAAATATTATAAATTTTATCATTATAAAATATTAAATACTTGAAAATTATCATTTCCATATATTCGAACTATTGAAACCAAAATTGATAATCCTAAAACTCCTTCACATACTGTTATTACCAAAAAAATTATTATTAAAAAATATATATTAAATATTATTCTTAAATATATATATATAATTATAAATAATCTTAACACTATATATTCTAATCTCAATAATATAATCAATAAATGTTTTTTATTTTTAATAAATACAAATATTCCTATTAAAAATATAATTTCAAAAAAATATATAATCATTAGTTTTAATAGTTTAATAAAAACATTGGTTTTGTAAACCAAAATTAAATATTTTTTTTTTAAAACATCAAGAAAAAATTATCTAATTTATCTTTAATTTCCAAAATTAATATTTTAATTTAAAACTATTTCTTGATATTATTCAATGATATTTATTATTTTTTTTATTTTCATTTAATTATATTTTTTTTATTACTAAACATCCCTTAACAATAAGATTAATTTTAATAATTCAAACATTAATTATTTCTATTTTATCAAGAATAATAAATAAAAATTCATGATTTTCATTTATTTTATTTTTAATTTTTATTGGAGCTTTATTAATTTTATTTATTTATATTACATCTTTAACATCAAATAAATTATTTAATTTTTCATATAAAATAATTATTATACCTTTAATATTTTTTTTTATTTTTTATTTAATTAATAAAAATTTATATATATGAAATTTCATAAATTCAGATATATTAAATATAAATAACTATAATAAAATTTCTAATTTATATGAATTAATTATATTATTTAATTATCCTTCAAACATATTAATTTTTATAATTATAATATACTTACTATTTACATTAATTAGAATTATTAAAATTACAAAATTTAATAAAGGTCCTTTTCGTATAATAAACTAATGAATAAATTAAATAAAAATTCAATTTTTATATCAATTAATAAATCAATTTTTGATTTACCAACTCCATCTAATATTTCTATTATATGAAATTTTGGATCTTTATTAGGACTTTGCTTATTAATTCAAATTATTTCAGGATTTTTTTTATCAATACATTATACTCCTAATATTAATTTAGCATTTAATAGAATTATTCATATTAATCAAAATGTAAATTATGGATGAATTATTCGATATATTCACATAAATTGTGCCTCAATATTTTTTATTTGCATTTATTTACATATTTGCCGAGGAATTTATTACAAATCATTTTTTTTCTTAAAAACTTGATTTTCTGGAACATTAATTTTATTAATCCTAATAATAACAGCTTTTATAGGATATGTTTTACCATGAGGACAAATATCATTTTGAGGAGCTACTGTTATTACAAATTTACTTTCAGCAATTCCATATTTTGGAAATTTTATTGTCCAATGAATTTGAGGAGGTTTTTCTTTAAATAACGCAACTCTAACTCGATTTTTCTCATTTCACTTTATTATACCATTTATTATTCTTGCCATAACTATAATTCATTTAATATTTCTTCACGAAACAGGATCAAATAACCCAATAGGATTAAATTCAAATTTAGATAAAATTCCTTTTCATCCATATTTTTCATTAAAAGACTTAATTGGATTTATTTTTTTATTAATAATTATTTTAATTTTAATTATATATAATCCATATTTATTTAATGATCCTGATAATGCAATTCCTGCTAATCCTTTATCAACTCCTCCTCATATTCAACCTGAATGATATTTTTTATTTGCTTATGCTATTCTTCGATCTATTCCTAATAAATTAGGAGGAGTAATTGCTTTATTATTTTCAATTCTAATTTTATTTTCTCTTCCAATTACTCATAAAAAATTTATTCAAAGAAACTTATTTTCTCCATTTAATAAATTATTATTTTGATTTTTAATCTCTATTTTAATTTTATTAACTTGAATCGGTTCTAAACCTATTGAATTTCCATATATTCTTATTGGACAAATTTTAACAATATTATATTTTTCATTTTTTTTAATAAATCCAATTATTAGAAATTGATGAAATAAAATTATTTTATAGTTAATGAGCTTGATAAAGCTTATATTTTGAAAATATAATATAGAAATAAAATTTTCTATTAACTTTACTAAAATTAATTCACTAAAAATATATAATAATTTTATATCCAATAATTAATAATATTATATTTAAAGAAAATGGTAAAAATCTTTTTCATGCTAAATACATTAATTTATCATAACGAAATCGAGGAAATGTTCCTCGAACTCAAATAAATAAAAATAAAATTACTATAAATTTTACATAAAATAATATTGAAAATAAATTTCTTCCTAAAAATATTAAAGAAAATAAAATTCTTATAAATATAATTATTATATATTCAGCTAAAAAAATTAATGCAAATCTTCCTCCTCCATATTCAATATTAAATCCAGAAACTAATTCTGATTCTCCTTCAGCAAAATCAAAAGGAGCACGATTAACTTCAGCTAATGAAATCAAAAATCAAACTAAAGAAATAGGAAATAAATAAACTATTATTCTTATTATTTCTTGATATTTTATAAATATTATAAAATTATATCTATTAATTAAAAAAATTAAACTTATCATAATTAAAACTAATCTAATTTCATAAGAAATAGTTTGAGCAATACCCCGTAAACCTCCTAATAATGCATATTTAGAATTAGAAGATCACCCAGCAACTATTAATGGATATACATTTATTCTAATACAACAAAAAAAAAAAATAATTCTTAAATCAAATGAAATAATATTTATATAATAAGGAAATCTTAATCATAATAATATTGAAAAAAATAAAGAAAAAACTGGAGACAATAAATAACAATAATAATTAGATATTAAAATAAATACTTGCTCCTTTGAAAATAATTTAATTGCATCAGAAATAGGTTGTAATAATCCTCTAAATCTTACTTTATTTGGACCTTTACGAATTTGAATATAACCTAAAACCTTACGTTCTATTAAAGTTAAATATCCTACCCCTACTAAAACAAATAAAATTAATAATAAAATTTGACAAATTACTAAAATTAATTCATATATCTTCAAGTACTATTTGTAATATATACATATTTAAATTCTAAATTTATTGCACTAATCTGCCAAAATAGTATTTAATATTAATAATATTCAATTTATATAATAATAATTTATTTAATATTAAATCCTTTCGTACTATAATATTATAATTTTTTAAAGATAGAAACCAACCTGGCTTACACCGGTTTGAACTCAGATCATGTAAGAATTTAAAAGTCGAACAGACTTAATTATTAAGCTTCTACACCTAATCTTTTTCTTAATCCAACATCGAGGTCGCAATCTATTTTATCAATATGAACTCTCCAAAATAATTACGCTGTTATCCCTAAAGTAACTTATTTTATTATTCATTAATAATTAATCAAAAATTCATAAATTAATGAATTATTTTATATAAAAGTTTATTAAATTTTACTATCTCCCCAATAAAATATAAAATATAAATACTTTAAAATCTTCTAAATAATTAATATTTACATTTTATATAAAGATTTATAGGGTCTTCTCGTCTTTTAAATTTATTTTAGCTTTTTTACTAAAAAATAAAATTCTAATAAATTTTTATTGAAACAGTTTATATTTCATCCAACCATTCATTCCAGTTTTCAATTAAAAAACTAATGATTATGCTACCTTTGTACAGTCAATATACTGCAGCCATTTAAAAATTCAGTGGGCAGGTTAAACCTTATATTTAATCATAAAGAGATGTTTTTGTTAAACAGGTGAATATATACATTTGCCGAATTCTTTAATAAAATTTATAATTTAATTTTACTTATACAAAATATTATACTAATTTTATCAATATTTCTAATTATATTATATTAAAAATTATATATTAATAAATAATTTAAATTTAAATAAATTATTCTTAAATAATAATAAATTATTACATTTTTTTTAATATTGAATAATTTTAAGATTATATTTTATGAACTATAATAACTTTTTAAAACTTTATTTTATAGCTTATCCCATAAAATAATTAAATTAAATAATTATTTATTTAATATAAATAAAATAAATAATATAAAATTTATAAATTAAATTTATTTCTTAATAAACTAGATACCTTTAAAAACGAAAAACATTTCATTTCAAATATATTATTAAAAATAAATTTATTACTTTATATTTATTAATATATTAAATCTTTTAAAATCGAGAAATTTATATATAAATAAATTATATTTAATAAACCCTGATACACAAGGTACAAAATATAAATTTTTCTTTTTCAATTAAAATTTTTCATATTATTTCAATTTTCTTTTTCAATACTAATAAACTATTATTAAAATTATTTTTTCTTAAATTAATACTAAAAATTTATATTTTATAACTATTTTTAATATTTATATATATATATATATATAAAATAAATTAATAAAATTAAATCAATTTAAATTGATTTGCACAAAACTCATTTCAATGTAAATGAAATACTTAACTTTTAAGCTTTAAATTGCATTCTAGATACACTTTCCAGTACATCTACTATGTTACGACTTATCTTATTTATAAATAAGAGTGACGGGCGATATGTACATATTTTAGAGCTAAAATCAAATTATTAATCTCTATAATTTTACTATCAATTCCAATTTCATAAATATATTTCATTATTTATTCCATATAAATAATTTTATTGTAACCCATTTTCACTTAATTATTAGCTAAACCTTGATCTGATATATTTTATTTTTATAATTATTAAAAATTTAATTTTCTTTTAAAATATTTATAACGACGGTATATAAACTTTATAAAATTAAGTAAGGTCCATCGTGGATTATCGATTAAGAAACAGGTTCCTCTGAATAGACTAAAATACCGCCAAATTTTTTTAATTTCAAGAACATAACTAATACTACTATAGTTTTTATAATTTAATTTATAATAATAGGGTATCTAATCCTAGTTTATTTCTAAATTTATAAATTCAATATTAATATTTAATATATATATATATATATATATATTAATTTAAAATTTCACCTAATAAATTAATATATATATATATATATATATATATATATATATATATAACTTTATTTTTACCAATAAATTTTATTTGTATAATCTGTTTAACCGCAATTGCTGGCACAAATTTTATTTATACTTCTTAATTTAACTATTTCTAAATTTCTTTAATTAAATAATATAAATTACTGCATATTTAAAATTCTTAAAATTAATAAATTAATCACTAAAATTTACATGTAAATTCAATTAAAAATAAAGCAATAAACTTAAATTAAACTTTATAAAAAAATATTTATATAATAAAATTTTATTATATTAAATATTAAATAAATTATAAATAATATTAATTTAATATAAATTTAAATAATAACTAAATATTAAGTTATAATAGTATTTATATAAATACTAATTATATAAATATTTAAAATATTAAAAAAAAATTAAATGAAAGTTTAGTTGTTTATAAATTATT